AAATCTGTTCCTTTTTGATTAAAAGAAATTCCTAGAGATCCAACAAACAAAGTAAATAGGGCTAGTATAGTTAAAGAAACTAACATCGTATTATCCGATTCATAAGGATAGGAAAAGGGCTTTTGATAATCAAAATGAAGAATATTAATAAAAGGCCGGCGCCCGCTTTTTTTTCTTACATTCTCATCACTTCGATATGTCTTTTTCGAAAAAAAAGAAGAACTTTCATTATTATTCATTCTTAATAAACGAAAAGTTTTGTTAATTTTTTTTGAACACCCTTTACCCCATAGGGATATGGAATAGAAGGAGGTATTTTTGGCGCCACTATAGTTTTGAAAATGAACGTTTAAATGCCCCTCAAAAGTAAGTAAATAGATCCGAAACATATAAAATGCGGTTAATCCTGCCGTGGCCGAAGCTATTATAGCGAAAATCGGCGAATACAACCAACTATCATTAAGAATTTCATCTTTTGACCAAAAACAAGCAAGCGGTGGAATACCACAAAGAGAAAGTGTACCTAATAAAAAGGAGGTTTTGGTAATCGGTACATGTTTTGTTAAACCACCCATAAGAACGAGATTCTGACTTTTATCCGGAGAATAACCAACAAGAGTTTCCATTGAATGAATAACGGACCCAGACCCTAAAAATAATAATGCTTTGGAATAAGCATGAGTAATCAAATGAAATAAAGCACTTCGATAAGACCCCATTCCTAGAGCAAACATCATATAACCCAATTGAGACATTGTCGAATAAGCTAAACCCCTCTTAATGTCTTTTTGAGCAAGAGCTAAAGTAGCTCCTAATAATAGTGTGATTATGCCTATCAACGAGATTAAATTCATTATATAAGGTATAACTATGAAAAGAGGAAGAAGACGAGCTACAAGAAAAATCCCTGCCGCTACCATAGTAGCAGCATGTATAAGAGCCGAAATAGGAGTAGGTCCTTCCATAGCATCAGGTAACCACACATGAAGGGGAAATTGTGCCGATTTAGCAACTGCACCGGCAAATAATAGAGCAGCACACAAATTAACAAATGGAAAATTGACTTGATTATTATAAATCAAGTTATTGAGGATTTCGAATAAATCCTGAAATTCAAAACTACCCGTTATCCAATAAAAACCTAAAATTCCTAATAATAAACCAAAATCCCCTACACGATTAGTTACAAACGCTTTTTGACAAGCATTTGCCGCAGGGGGTCGTGTGAACCAAAACCCTATTAATAGATAGGAACACATCCCAACCAATTCCCAAAAAATATAAATTTGTATCAAATTTGAACTAGTAACTAATCCCAACATGGAAGTACTGAAAAAACTCATATAAGCAAAAAATCTCAAGTATCCTTGATCGTGAGCCATATAATTATCACTATAAATAAGAACCATAATTCCAACAGTAGTGATTAACATCAACATAATAGAAGTAAGTGGATCAATCAAGCAGCCGAATTCTAAAGAAAAATCATTATCGAGGGTCCAAGACCATACATATTGATAGATAGAACTGCTATTTATTTGTTGAATAGCTAGATTAGTTGAAAAAATCATGACTATACTTAACAATAAAATACTTGGAAAAGCCCACATACGATGAAGGTTTTTTGTTGCTGTCGGAAAAAGAAGAAGTCCCACTCCTATTAACATAGGGACTGGAAGTGGAACGAAAGGTAAAATCCACACATATTGATATGTCTGTTCCATAAAAAAACTTTTTTTAATTCTTAATTAATATTAACTATTTCCGATTCACCGGACCTTACCTCTTTTGAAAGGAGTCAATAAAAAAATGAAGATATGTACTAACTTCAATAGAATTTTTTCATTTTGATTTCTTTTTACTTAGTCTTTCTGAATTTCTGCTAAATACTTCAAATATTCAAATCACGAAATTACAATTGGTCAAATCATATGAAAGAAATAGATTAATTACTAATCTACTTCGAATTTGAAAATGAAAGTCAAATTAGGCATATTTTTCCCGGGTAAGTTATTTAAAATATTCTTCTTTGTTCTATTTTTAGTAATATTTTATCTGATTTTCCCACACCGTTCACCCTTCTTATCTATTGTTTTATATTTTATCTTTTTAGAAAAAAGATTTTCTAGAAAATGAAAAAAGAAATACATAGTGAATTTATAAAAGCGCAGATTTTTTTGAACAATAGATGTCTTTCACATCCAGCTATACCAATGAGTAATCTCTTAATTTTTATTTAAATGGCAGTTCCAAAAAAACGTACTTCTGCATCAAAAAAGCGTATTCGTAAAAATTTTTGGAAAAGGAAGGGGTATTCGGCAGCGTTAAAAGCGTTTTCCTTGGGGAAATCTATTTCTAGCGGGAATTCAAAAAGTTTTTTTGTACGACAAACGAATAAACTAAGTAATAAAACATAACACGTTAGAATAATCTAAATAATCCTGACTCAAAAATACATTCATTTCATTTCGAAAATCAAATTCCCGAATTCCATTCCCTGTTGAGTTAATCAACAGGGAATGGAATTCGTTTCGCTCTTAGAATATGGAGAATAGGAATTCTTCTGTTTACCTTTTACCTTACCGAATTCCAAAAAAAAACAAAAAAAATTGGGGGAGGTTCTATCCCTCAATTCATATACTTCATAGTAGGACTATCTAGTTTTACTATAGTTGAGTCGAGAAGAGTCTAAAATACACAATAAAACCAAGATCAAAAATGAAAATAATGAACCTTCAAATACCTATTTGAACAAATTTTTATTCATCCATTCGAATCTTTTCTAAAAAATATTGAACTCAATTGAATTCTTAAATCTAGACGATTACTTTTTCATAGGCTATTATCAGGTCAAGATGGGCCGCTATGGTGAAATTGGTAGACACGCTGCTCTTAGGAAGCAGTGCTAGAGCATCTCGGTTCGAGTCCGAGTGGCGGCATGTCATCTCCTAAAAAAAAAATAGATCCTATAATGAATTCAATTAATGAATTCAATTTCCAATTTCGATTTTATAATTAAGGAACCCTTTTTTTTTTTATATGATATTTTCAACCTTAGAGCACATATTAACTCATATTTCTTTTTCGATCGTTTCAATTATACTTACAATTCATTTGATAACCTTTTTAGTCGATGAAATGGTACTAAAACTATATGATTCGTCCGAAACGGGCATAATAATAACTTTTTTTTGTATAACAGGATTATTAATTTCTCGTTGGATTTATTCGGGACATTTTCCACTAAGTGATTTATATGAATCGTTAATCTTTCTTTCATGGAGTTTTTCCTTTATTTATATAGTTCCATATTTCAAAAAAAATCAAAATCTTCTAAACACAATAATTGGGCCAAGTGCTATTTTTTCCCAGGGCTTTGCTACTTCAGGGCTTTTAACTCAAATACGCGAATCTACAATATTAGTACCTGCTCTTCAATCCGAGTGGCTAATAATGCACGTTAGTATGATGATATTCGGCTATGCGGCCCTTTTATGTGGATCATTATTATCAGTATCACTTCTAGTCATTACAGTTAGAAAACAGAGAAAGTTTTTTTCTACGAGTAATCATTTATTAAATTTAAATAAGCCATTTTTTCTTGGTGAAATCGAATACATGAATGAACAAAGAAATGTTTTAGAAAAAACTTCTTTTTTTTTTCCAAGGAATTATTACAGGTCACAATTGATTCAACAATTCGATTATTGGAGTTATCGAGTTATTAGTCTAGGATTTATCTTTTTAACCATAGGAATTCTTTCTGGAGCAGTGTGGGCTAACGAAGCATGGGGATGCTATTGGAATTGGGACCCAAAAGAAACTTGGGCTTTTATTACTTGGATCGTATTTGCAATTTATTTACATACTCGAACAAATAGAAAACAAAAGGGTACAAATTCAGCAATTGTGGCGTCTATTGGATTTCTTATAATTTGGATATGCTATTTTGGAGTCAATCTATTAGGAATAGGACTACATAGTTATGGTTCATTTACATTAACATTTAATTGAAAAGGGGGGTTCTTACAAATAGGAATAGAAAAGTGTACAACGCATATCAGATAAAAAACTTTGTGTGAATTGGCGAGAGCGCGGCGAATCATATTCAAATAGGGTAGTGATTCACTAGGTCTCGCCAATTCAAATTTATTTTTTTACTTAACGCAAAAGAACAGGAAAAAGCGTTCTTTTTGTTATTGTACAACGAACATTTTTGTAAATGATAATAGTTTTCTTTTATAAATTATCTATAAAAATAATTAGATAGAATAACTCCAACCTTTTCAACTGATAATGAAAGAACGAAATCAGGGTACATACCAATACCGAGTACGGGTAAAAAAAAAGAAATCGAAAGAAATAACTCTCGCGGACCAGAATCAAAAAAAGAAGAGTTCAGACCATTAAATATCTTGTATCCATAGAACATCTGACGTAACATAGATAATAAAAAAATAGGAGTTAATATCATTCCAATTGCCATTACAAAAATAATTAGGAGTTTTGTCATTAAAAGATATTTTGGACTAGTAATTAGTCCAAAAAAGACTATTAATTCGGCAACAAAACCACTCATACCTGGTAATGCAAAGGAGGCCATCGAAAAGCTACTGAACATCGTGAATATTTTTGGCATTGGAATAGCTATTCCACCCATTTCGTCAAGATAAACAAGACGTATTCTATCATAAGTTGTTCCGGCCAAGAAAAAAAGTGCAGCACCAATAAATCCATGAGAGATTATTTGTAAAAGGGCTCCGTTGAGCCCCATATCCGTGATAGAACTAATTCCTATAATTATGAAACCCATATGAGATACAGAGGAATAGGCTATTCTTTTTTTTAAATTCCGTTGACCAAGAGATGTTGAAGCTGCATAGATTATTTGCATTGCGCCTACTATCATTAACCAAGGAGAAAATATAGAATGAGCATGAGGAAATAATTCCATATTGATTCGAACTAATCCATATGCTCCCATTTTTAATAAGATTCCGGCTAGAAGCATACAAGTACTATAATGCGCTTCTCCATGGGTATCTGGTAACCATGTATGTAGGGGTATGATTGGCAATTTAACAGCAAAAGCAAGAAAAAATCCAATATAAAATATTATTTCGAAGTTCACAGGATAGGACCGGTTGGCTAATATTTCAAAATTTAATGTTGCTTCAGTAGAACCATATAAACCGAGACCCAGAACTCCCATTAAAAGAAAAACAGAACCCCCCGCCGTGTACAAAATAAATTTTGTAGCTGAGTACAAACGTTTTTTTCCTCCCCACATGGATACAAGTAGATAAACGGGAATTAATTCTAACTCCCACATGAGAAAAAAAAGTAAAAGATCTCGAGAAGAAAATAATCCTATTTGCCCACTGTACATGGCTAACATCAGGAAATAAAATAATCGAGAATCTCGAGTAACCGGCCAAGCCGCTAAAGTAGCTAAAGTGGTGATGAATCCCGTCAGTAAAATTGGTCCTATAGAGAGTCCATCTATTCCTAATCTCCAATGGAAATCAAAAAAATGGATCCATTTATAATCCTCCATTAGTTGGATTAATGGATCATCTGATTGAAAATGATAGCAGAATGCATAAGTCGTTAGAAGAAGTTCTAATATACAAATACATATAGTATACCAGCGAATTACTCTATTTCCCCTATGTGGAAGAAAAAAAATTAAGCAACCCGCAAATATTGGCAAAACTACAATTATTGTTAAACAAGGAAAATGGTTCGTAATAAAGACAAGATACACTTGGGGCCAGAAAAATCCGTACTCAATTTAATTTGATTTTGAGCACGGATTTTGTCGGTAAAAAAAAGAAAATGGATTCAAGTAGAGTTTTATGGAATGTATCAGTAAGCTAGACCCATACTGCGGGTTGTTTCATGCCATAAATAAACCCGAACACTCAAAAAATCCGTTGGGCAGGCGGATTCACATCTCTTACAACCAACACAGTCCTCGGTCCTTGGAGCAGAAGCTATTTGTTTAGCTTTACATCCGTCCCAGGGTATCATTTCTAATACATCGGTGGGGCACGCTCGGACACATTGAGTACATCCTATACATGTATCATAAATCTTTACTGAATGTGACATTGGATCTATACATTTTTGAACGTCATAAATTTTCGGCCTAGTAAACTAACTTATAAATGAATCCTAGAGTTTTAGATACCAGACGAATCAATGAGCGATCAGAATCAATTGATTTCCGAATTGATTTATGAGGGAGGGCCAAAATACTTTGATTTCTTATGTTTTTGCAACCACTATCATACCTTATCTTATGCCCCATATTAATCATATAAATGCTAATTTATTAATATTCAAATTAGCATTTATACGATAAATACTATTTATTCAACAAATTTGATTGGTTAATACGAGTGGAGTTTCTGTTACGATAAATTGATGAAACAATAGCCGGTCCAATAGCTGCTTCAGCGGCTGCAATAGTTATAACAAAAATTGAGAAAATATCTCCTCTTAATTGACGATTATCAATAATATCAGAAAATGTTACAAAATTGATATTAACTGAATTTAATATAAGTTCAAGACACATAAGGGCTCTAACCATATTTCGACTTGTGATCAATCCATAGATACCAATAGAAAATAAATAGGCACTCAAAACAAGTATATGTTCGAGTATCATTAACCAACTCCTTATCAATTTTGATTCATTTTTAATTTTAATCTGAATAAGAATTCAATCGATTCGATTCTAACAAATATGGAACAATGGAATAGATTGGTAATAGATCGATATAAAACGAAATAAAACGAAAGTCTTTCTATTCTATTTTTTTAGAAAGAATCAAAATTCACGAATTATAACATTTCTTTTTCGTTGATTCTATTTGAATTACTCGTTTTAAAGATTTCTTATTGACGAGCTATAGCAATAGCACCTATTAAAGCGACTAAAAGAATTATTGAAATCAGTTCAAATGGAAGAAAAAAATCTGTTGCTAAATGAATTCCAATTTGTTGACTATTACTTATCAAATCTTGTTCTAGAATATGATTTGATTTTGTAGTCCAAATGATCCCATACCAGGACGTATCTGGAATAGTAGTAATTAGTGAAATAAAAAGACTTGTACAAACCATTGAAGTAACTCCATCCCCAATGGTCCAAAGATGAAAATCTTTGTAATATTCTGAACTATTCATGAACATCACAGCAAAAATGATTAAAACATTTATAGCTCCTACATAAATCAGGAGCTGCGCAGCAGCTACAAAAAAGGAGTTCGATAGAATATAGAATAACGATATACAAAAAAGAACCAATCCCAACGAAAAGGCCGAATAAATTGGATTCGGAAGTAATACTACTGCCAGACTTCCTAATATAAGACCCGATCCCAGAAAGACTAAAAGAAAATCATGTATTGGTCCAGGTAAATCCATTTGATTTTATAAAAAAATCGAAAAATTTCATGCCTTTGTTGACCTGACCAGGAAAAACGAAGT